GCATATCATAAGGAATTCGAACAACTGCTTCAAATACAGTATCAGGAAGTACCGTTTGCGGTACCTCAATATCCACTGGTTTACTAGCTAAATGGCAATTGGCGCATACAATACGTCCAGTCGCTTCTCGTGGATTTTCATAACCCTGCTGTGCAAAAATGGGATATGCATTTGAAATGGATGTACGAGTTATTATATATATCATTAGCGATATGGAAATAGATCGAGTAATCTGTTCCTTTATCCAAGAAAAAGTATTTCTAGTTTGCATGGTCCAACCATTGATCCCGAAAATTTCTACAATAAATTGGGGTAGGTTACTAATGGAGTTTCCTATCCACGATTCTGTTATTTACTGGAATAAATTGACTGGATTAATATATAGGAATATAGGATGAATCCCCGGGATGGGTAGAAATCTAAAGTGATTTTCAATGCTTTGCTTCTGTACAACTGCAAAGTAAGAAACATTCTAATAGGAATTGGATTAGGTAGATAATTTTTTCAGTCATTCATTGAATGATAAATCACTACAAGTGACGGAGATACGCGATTTAAATAACGGAAAATCCAATATTTTAAAATTGTATCTAGAATGACTGGAAAAGTGGAAACAAGGCCAGATATTATTTGATCATTATGAACAAATCCAAAATCCTTGTAGACAAAGCCAATCAGCAGTTCCCAACCATGGGGCGAATGAAATCCGATACATAAATCAGTTAATAAAAGAAGAGAAAAAGCTTTTATTGTGTCACTTAAGTTATATAGGAATTCCTGAGCCCAAGAGTTAAGAATAACAAGTTCTTTATTACCCAAAATAGAATAACCGCTTAGAATAATGAAACAGATTATATTTGTCGAGAAGTGCAAAATCGTATGAATACGACCCTCGTTGTGTATCTTGATTAATTGGATTGTTTCTTTGTGAATTCCTATACGAAGGTTTTGTAGATGTGTCTCCGAGTATTCCTTGATCATTTCCTCTAAGAAGAGGAGTTCCTCCAATTCTCTGAATTTTTCTAGAATACTCTTTTCTTCAATATCATTCAAAAAAAATTCGGATTGCCTAGTATTCCACCAATAAGTAACCCATGATTCCAGACTTTTTTGAAATGAGAGAGAAATCCACCAGGGCAAAAATACTATAGATGCAAGATATAAAAGAGGAGTGAATGCTTTCTTTTTTTCCATTTTTTCGTCTGTGAATTGTTAATGAACCCATCTCATTCGTCGACTCTATGTAATCTAATATTTCTCTCATGCATCTCTTCTATTACAAGTTATCGAACCTATGAATCTATTCACTCTTTTTTATTTGTGATTTCGTGGTTAGGCCTTGAATCTAGAAAAAAAATACCGAAATAGACGAAAAATTCGAATGAATAAATAAAAAAAATTGTTTACCTATATTTCAATTGGTCGAATTCGAAGCACATATCTCCTTTCGATAAATGCCCGGAAAAATTTTATTTTATTATTATTCCATATATGTCTGCTTTGACTCGAATGAATGTTTTGAAGAAACCTCAATTAAGTTATAAGTTATGTTATAGAAAAAGGGGATTCTTTCTTTTTTTGCTCTCCTGCTGAGAAAGCATTAATTTCTCGGCTTCATTTATTAAAAAACTTCAATTGGTACACGCAAGAAATAGGCCAATTCAGCAGCTTTTTGTTCCATTTCCCGTGGAGTAAAATTCTCATCAGTACGAGTCAATGGAATGGCTCCCTGGCCTCTGATATCCATATAAAGGACACGACGAGCAAAAAGACCCTCTTTCACTTCTATTCTGACGGACTGAATATCTTTTATAAGAAATCGGAGGAAGACCCGACGATTTTTTCCAGGAAATCCCCAACGAAAGATACACACTATTCCATCTTTTCTATCAAATCGATCATAACCACTACCTACATTCCACGAAATTGTGCACCACAAATAGGAGCTAATAAAAAGACCCGCGATCCCATAGAAAGACATCACAATTCCTTGCGGAAAAAAAACTATTTCCTGAGACGGAAATAAAGATATCAAATTTCTACCAAGATAACTCGAGGTTCCAACCAACAAGAATCCTAATGAACCTAAAAAAAGGATAACAGCCCAGCAGAAATTACTTGTTTTTCGAGCCCCCGTTATAGGTTCTATCCATATATGTTCTGATCGACAACTCATACTTGATCCAGTTGCTTTTTTTGGAATTGAGAGAATACCCCAAATGAATTTGACTTTAGTCCGTTTGTTTCCGAAGTAACTCGCATCAACTAGCACTAGTTTGATGTGAACCTTTAGGAGTAATTCATTAAATTGGTTAGATCTAAACTAATAACATACCCTTCGTATGATCTCACTAAAGATAGCCACATGTATATAGATACACCAACTTTACAGTTCAGCCATCCGCCGAGTTGGGTCTATTTGAAAATAGATAGAATATAGCATTTTTGGGAGATTTTCGGCGGAAGCCACTTATACCAAATATACCAAATTTTGCTAAAT